TTTCTTTTTATTTGTATGTAATACCACCTTAATGTTGTTTTTTTTATTGATTGATAGGAATTTTCTTGTTAAGATCCTATAAATCGACTGAAACCTCAGATTCATACTAGAACCACGATGATTCAATAAAATCTTCAAACTAAGCCCAAAGATTGCATGAGTCAAAACCGTTGTATCATCGCTTATTTAATATAATGACTAAAAATCCAAAAAAAAAATGGATCAAAAGTAAGAAAGAATGAATATACAAAGAGTTTGAAAAAAGAAAAATCTTTCAATTTATACTCTCTAACTCTAATCTCTAATTCTTTGAAATTTTTTGTTGTAGTCCGGTCGCGGGATCTCTCTCTCTATATTAAATATGAATCATAGTTGGACTAATTCGTAATCTATTTCATATATTCCGTGCTCCAAATACTCGAATAAATACCTGACGAGGTAAAAACCCCATCTCTATCAAGATGACAGACCCATCCTCTGTACTATCAATAGGATCCATTATAACAAGTCGCACACTCATATTCCAAAAATACAGAAAGAAATAAATTCCACGATCGAACTACCAAAATAGAATAGGGATGGGCTAAAAAAATCCGAGATCCAAACGCTTCGCTTTGTATTGAAAAACGAGGACTTCACTATTCTTGTAAATTAAATCTTGTAAATGAAATCTAATTCATTGAAATTCCATCCAATAAAACAGAAGAATTATAAATCTCCAAAATAATAGATAAGAATATCGCAAATAAAGCCATTGCGACACCCATCAAAGGAGTAGTCCCCCATCCCGGAGCTACTTTACCATATTCCGAATTCAACGGTTTCAATAAAGTCCCTACAAAAGTTCGTCTTGGACCAGACTTAGAACTGCCCTCAATGCTTTGTGTAGCCATAAGTACTATTTTGATTTTATTTTGTATTAATTAAGATCTGTTGACTTTGTATAGCATTCTGTTGTAAATAAATTAGCATAGATCCATCGCGGTCTTGTCTTGAAATAGATAATAATGGAAACAGCAACCCTAGTCGCCATCTCTATATCTGGTTTACTTGTAAGTTTTACGGGGTATGCCTTATATACTGCTTTTGGGCAACCCTCTCAACAACTAAGGGATCCCTTCGAAGAACACGGGGACTAGTTGAAGGAAAGAGCTTCCTAAGATTTGGAAGCTCTTTCCTTCAACTAAGATAATGAAAAATAACTAAGATGATGAAAAATCATTTCATCTTTTTAGTTGGAACTTTAGGCGGTTCTCGAAAAAAGATAGCGAAAAAAATTATTCCTAAAGTCGAAACTAAGAGAAATGTATAAACCAATGCTTCCATAGATTCGATTGTGGTTTACAATTATAACTTCCATACCTGTTTATTTTGGATCACCCTCCATCTAAAAAAAAAAAAAAGAGCAAGATTCAAAGAAAGGGTGGCAATTCAAATTAAAATATCGTCGGTACCTTCTTTCAAATAAAAAAAAAATAGAGGAGAGGTGAAAAGTAAGAGATCAATGGTGTATCAAACTACTTGTCTTCTTGTAGTTGGATCCCCCAGTTTCTGGAATGCTCCAAATTCAACTTGAGCGTCTAAATCTGGATCAATCCCAGCAAAAACATCTCTGAACAAAGTTCGAGCACCATGCCAGATGTGTCCGAAGAAGAAGAGCAGAGCAAATGAAGCATGCCCAAAAGTAAACCAACCCCTTGGACTGCTCCTAAAAACACCATCGGATTTCAAAGTAGCACGATCTAATTCAAAAATTTCACCCAATTGAGCGCGTCTAGCATATTTTTTCACAGTGGCAGGATCGTTATAACTGACCCCATTTAGTTCGCCACCATAGAACTCAACAGTTACACCTACTTGTTCGACACTATACTTCGACTCTGCCCTTCGAAAAGGAACATCAGCTCGAACAATTCCGTCTCCGTCTACCAAAACAACCGGAAATGTTTCAAAAAAAGTAGGCATGCGGCGTACAAAAAGTTCACGCCCTTCTTTATCTCTAAAGATAGGATGTCCTAACCACCCAACAGCTATCCCGTCCCCATTGTCCATTGAGCCTGCTCTGAACAATCCGCCCTTTGCCGGATTATTGCCGATGTAATCATAAAAAGCTAATTTTTCAGGAATTTTAGACCAAGCTTCAGATAAACTTTGATTTTCGGCTAGCCCAGCACCAACTCTTCGATATATTTCTTGCTGGAAGTATCCTTGATCCCATTGATAACGAGTCGGACCAAATAATTCAATCGGGGTAGTTGCTGAACCATACCACATAGTTCCAGCAACAACAAAAGCTGCAAAAAAGACAGCAGCGATACTACTGGAAAGGACGGTTTCAATATTTCCCATACGTAATCCTTTGTATAGACGTTGAGGCGGACGGACACTAAGATGGAATAGGCCCGCTAATATGCCTAATGTCCCTGCTGCAATATGATGAGAGGCTATTCCGCCCGGAACAAAAGGATCAAAACCTTCCACACCCCATGCCGGACTTACAGATTGTACCCTTCCGGTAAGTCCATAAGGGTCGGACACCCATATTCCAGGACCGTACAATCCGGTCACATGAAAAGCGCCAAACCCAAAACAGGCCACCCCCGAGAGAAATAAATGAATTCCAAAGATCTTGGGCAAGTCCAAAGAAGGTTTTCCCGTACGTTCATCACAAAATATTTCTAGATCCCAATACACCCAATGCCAGATAGCTGCCAAGAAGCACAAGCCAGAAAACACAATATGAGCTCCAGCCACACCTTCATAACTCCAAATACCCGGATTCGTTACGGTTCCTCCAGTGATACTCCAACCGCCCCATGAATTGGTTATCCCTAAACGAGTCATGAAAGGTATAACGAACATGCCTTGTCTCCACATTGGGTCGAGAACAGGATCGGAGGGATCAAAAACTGCTAATTCATATAGAGCCATCGAGCCGGCCCAACCAGCAACCAAAGCTGTATGCATTATATGGACAGACAGCAAACGACCGGGATCATTCAATACAACAGTATGAACACGATACCAAGGCAAACCCATGGAAATACCCCTTTATCAACGAAAAATAGACACTATGTAACTTTATTGCACTGAAAAAACTATGTTATATATTTCCACTTTTCAGTGGATTATCTCGGGGAAAGGATTACTATTTTTATTTTAGTAATATTTTAGTAATAATGTAAGAATTCGGTTTGTAAGAAACAAGGGAAGCAGATCTATTCTATACCCGATAAGTAACAATATGCAATGGCAGGGTTGGCCATCTATCTTTATCTATGAGCGAATGCATACATATTTGTTCATCATTCAAAGGGCCTAATCATATTTGTAAGAATTTGACTTTTTAAGTTTGTCTCCCTTTACTTTATTTAAGATTTAGTTTTTTTATGAACTTATCGAATCTAAACATAAAATATGATAAAGCCCAATCTTATTAACACTTTATGAAAAAAAAATTCATTGTTACGCTTTCACATCAAAGTTATGAATTAGAGTATTTCATTTTTTTTTTCATTAAATGCCTATTGGTGTTCCAAAAGTTCCTTTTAGAAATCCTGGAGAGGACGATTCAATTTGGATTGACATATAGTGCGACTTGTCAGATATATTGGGTCATATGGGATTTTCCCGTTCTCCCCCCCGATCGGGATATACTCTGTTTCGCCCAAGAAAGATTGATTAAATCTAAATCATCAAAAATTGGGAGCGTGAAATAAAATTAAGTGCAATTGCTTTCCTTTTTTGGGTATACAGATTAATATTATCCAATTTAGAATAATTTATGGTTGGCTTGCTTGTTTGGACCAATAAAATGAAGTATCCAGGCTTCGTTTAGAAAAAACCAATCAGTAAAGTAATATATCGAGCATTACTACTTGTATCCTATTCTATTTAATTTCGAATTTATAAGTAGATAAGTTAATAAGTTATTAAGTATATAAGTAGAAGTAATATCAAATTGATAATCATAATCAATGGAATAATATGATGAATACATTAAATATTCGGCGTAAAGCATGAAATGAAAAAAAAGTGTAGCAAAAGGGTGTGGTATGGGGGCATTTGCCTTGCCCTATATGTGCAAATCAAAATCGGGCGGATCTTTACTCGGAGTAGAGCGCAAACCTAAAAGAATTGAATAAGACCCCTCGGGAACAAGAAAATGGCATCACGATTTGAATTGGATCACGATGAAAAATACATCAATGATGAAGTTAGTTTGATAAGTTTAATGAATTCTTTTTTAGATGTAAACACATCAAAACTCATCTTTCTTGAAAAATGGAAGAAAAGCCCTCCGTTAGAATAGAAGTTAGACAGAACTCACTAGCAAAAAAAGGGGGGGGGCTGGAATCTACACATTGATTCTTTTTTTTTTTTCGCGATTTATTTGGTGAACCGTATGCATCAAAAGGTGCATGTACGGTTTATAGGGGGTAGTTTTTTATCCTAATCAATCGACTTTATCGAGAAAGATTACTGTTTTTAGGTCAAGATGTTGATAGCGAGATTTCGAATCAACTTATCGGTCTTATGGTATATCTCAGTATAGAGAGTGAGACCAAAGATTTGTATTTATTTATAAACTCTCCCGGCGGATGGGTAATACCCGGAATAGCTATTTATGATACTATGCAATTCGTGCGACCGGATGTACAGACAGTATGCATGGGATTAGCCGCTTCAATGGGATCTTTTATCCTGGTCGGAGGACAAATTACCAAACGTCTAGCATTCCCTCACGCTCGGCGCCAATGGGTTTTTATTTGAAAGAAAACTATGCCTTCGCCGTCTGAACTATGAATATTAAGTAATAATAGCATGGCATTTCGAATTCGATATAAGAAATTTTTTTTTCTTGTTTTTTAAAACGGTAGATTATGTATCGAAAGATTAGTATGAGATATAGGGATACTTACGATTTTATCTTATCTATCGGGATCTATTTCAGCGTCACAAACTTTTTTGTTTTCACGCCCGGGGACTCTTAACACATTTATGTTATGAAAGAGTACGAAAAAAAAAATTATATTCTTTTTTTATTTGCATTTGAAAAAAGAAACTTTGGGATTGCTAAATCGCCCATGAAATAAAGCAACGGAACCACCATAGTATTTTTTTAACTCCTAAAAAAAAGAAGGGCGGTTATTGTATTATTTACCGATCTAGGCATGAGAAATGAAATATTCTCTGTTTTTATTCAATGAAAGGTAAAAGTCAATTCTATTGTGGAGCCGTATGCAATGCGCAAACAATGCCTGTACGGTTGTTCAATTTTATCTTTTTTTTTCTTATTATTCGTTATCTCTTCTCTTTCTCGTCACCGTATCAGCCGAGATAGAGTAACCATCGATTATCTTATATCCTCAGGGTAATGATTCATCAACCTATTGCTGGTTTTTATGAAGCACAAGCAAGAGAATTTGTCCTGGAAGCGGAAGAACTACTGAAACTTCGCGAAATCCTGACAAGGGTTTATGCACAAAGAACGGGTAAACCCTTATGGGTTGTATCCGAAGACATGGAACGAGATGTTTTTATGTCAGCCACAGAAGCCAAAGCTTATGGAATTGTTGATCTTGTAGCAGTTGCCTAAAAAATAGCAGGAATTTTATGCAATCGCAGTTTGCGATTTTATTTATTATTTTTATTCTTTTCTTTTTTTAACTATTAATATAGAAAATTAATATAGAATAATATAGAAAATTAATATAGAAAAGAAATAACTCATAATCGTCCGGTTAGGATCGATCTAAACCAGCCCATTATGCATACGATTCAACATGCCAACTATTAAACAACTTATTAGAAACACAAGACAGCCAATCAGAAATGTCACCAAATCCCCCGCACTTGGGGGATGCCCTCAGCGCCGAGGAACATGTACTCGGGTGTATGTGCGACTCGTTCAGATCATGGGTTCGGATAAGATAAAATAAAGGAAACCATTTTTCCGCTATCCGTGAGCAGTACGGATGAATAGGATAGAATAGAAGAAAGCCCCTCGCTATCTAAAAAAAACATTTATCCCTCTCTTGTGTATCAAATTTATGGTTTCCATTGGTGCATTAATCACCTCCATTTTCAATTTAAAATGAGAAAGAATTCCCATTGGTAGCAAATGATTAGTCGTTAAGCAGGGGAAATCTTATTTAAATTTAAATTAAAATAAAAAAAAAAAAGGCCGAAAGTTATGCCCCTACTCTTGCAAGAACGGACTAACAGGGTCAGCCAATCCGCTAATTTTCATAATTAAATACCGTTACTGTATAGATAGATCTCGTTGTGAAAGAACTATTACTGGAGAATTCATGAGTAGAGCTAAAAAGTATGAACTGTACAAGTTAGCAATAGCATTGATTAAATGATTAAATGAGGAAAGGGGCTCCGGTGTATAGAGCAGACCTCACCGTTTAAGAAATAACCATAGAAACGATGGAACCCACTAATTTTTTAGCTATTTCTAGTTATTACTTTTTTATTCGGTTTTTGTTTGATACCCAATATCAATACAATTTTTTTTTTCTTTCTCTTTTTCTAGGCGAAAAACCTAGAAAAAAAAAGAACAAATCGTGGTTGGGAAGGTTATAGTAGCAAAAGCCGTTGGAATTATTATTTTATACATTGGCAGAATCCGTTTTGTTAATATAGAAGGGGGAAAACGAATAACTGAAAGAAAAGAAATTTATTAGTTATTCATCAAAGTTTCGTTTATTCAATGACCAGAATTAGACGAGGATATATAGCGCGGAGGCGTAGAACAAAAATTCGTTTATTCACATCAAGTTTTCGAGGGGCGCATTCAAGACTTACTCGAACTATTATTCAACAAAAAAGAAGAGCTTTGGTTTCGGCCCATCGGGATAGAGATAAGCACAAAAGAAATTTTCGTCGTTTATGGGTCACTCGGATAAATGCAGTAATTCGCGAAAGCGCGGTATCCTATAGTTATAGTAGATTCATAAACAATCTGTCCAAGAGACAGTTGCTTCTTAATCGTAAAATACTTGCGCAACTAGCTATATTAAATAGGAATTGTCTTTATATGATTTCGACTGACATTAGAAAATAAGGAAAGTGGAAGGGGTACGTCGGGATGTTTTACATACACGTTATTTCCGGGAGAATGAATTCCGAGAAGGTAGAATAGAAATTAATATGATAAAATAAGAGAATATGATCAGGTAGCCAAACTGAGTAAAAACTTGAATTTAGATAAAAAAAACGATTTTTTTTTCCAATTCGTTTTTTTCTTACAAGACGACGACAATCAAATCTAGATTTTCAGATTTTTCGAACAAAATATCAATTTAATTTGAGCTCGGATTCGAATTTTGATTTTGATTCAATTGAGGAGTAACCCTATTTTTTTCTAGTTCTAAGACCAGAAGTGCGAGCGGCCGATTCGTTTTTTTTCAAAATGTTTTTCATTATTAAGAAAAGGTAACAAAGATAAAATACGGGCTTGCTTTATAGCAATAGTAATTAATCGTTGTTGTTTTAAAGTTAATCTATTTACCCGCCTAGATAATATTTTTCCTTGTTCACTAATAAATCGAGTAATTAAACTTATATTTCTATAATCAATTCGATCCCCCGATTGGATCGGGGGCAAACGCCTACGAAGGGGTCGCTTGGACTTAAAAAAAAGTCGCTTGGATTTATCCATGGTTTGTTTAGTCCTTATTTTGAAAATCCTATTTCTTTTACTTGATCGGATCAAAAATGATAATGATTTAGAATTAAAAGAAATAGGATTTTCCTTCTTTCTTGTTTATATTTCAATATAGAATTTACAATATTGAAATTATTTACAATATTCTATTTATTAAAATTGTATATACAATTTTATAAATAGATTTTATCTTCCCATATTATATCCTAATAGGATATTTTTTGTTAATATATCATTTTTCATCTTCCCTGTAAAGCCGCTATCGTTTCCGTCTATTTCTTTATCTCCCCATGAATTGTATGCTTGGAACAATAGGGACAGAATTTTCTCAATTCCAATCGATTAGGCGTATTGTGTCGATTCTTTTGAGTACTATATCTGGAAATGCCTCTTGGTTTCTTATTAACATTGTTTCGAACACAACCGGTACATTCCAAAATAATTCTTACTCGGACATCTTTACCCTTGGCCATGAGCCCCTCCCTCACCTTGATTTTTTATTTACTCAACGCTTCGATTTTCCGATCTGAAGAGAAGAAGAGCGGAATAAAAAAAAATCGAAGTTGCTAGCTCGAAATCAAATCCAGAAATCAAATTATAAAAAATTTCATTGCAACCCAATATCCTAATAAAAAAAAAGTAATAAAATAATAAGTAATACAATGCTTTGAAAATATATTTCAATTAGAAGTTTAGTACAGTATTTCATTTAAACATCGTATATGATACTCTCGCCCTAGCTACATTTTTATTTCCGTTTTCTTAATTGACGTTAATTTACTTGAAAACGGGGCCCGCGCTCTGAATTTTGCTGCGGTTGAATAAACTTTCTTTTATTCTATATTTTCTTTTTTTTGTTTTTTATAAATAAAAAAAAAAATATAGAATAATTTTTATAAAAATAAAGAAGAGGAGGTAGCAGTCACAGATATTTAATTGTATCTCTAATCTTCTTCACACCCCCCATTATTGTTATGTTAATAAAATAACTAGAATGAAAAAAACGGGAATGTCAACGCATCCGGGAAAAAGCGATTGATCTCTATCAATAGACCGGCTAAAGCCCCGAACCATAGAGTACTTATTACCGGGGCTACAGATAGATATGTTTTTAGATCTCGCATTTTAAATCCTCCTTATTGTAATAATTTATTGTAATAATTGTAATATAATTGTAATAAATAATATTTATTGTAATACCTAATGGTAATACATATATGATCAGATCGGATATATAGTTAAATAAAAAAAGATCAGATGTATATATAAAAAAAAGCCACTTGCGTTTGGTTTGTACACAGAATCCAGAATTCAAATTGAAATGTACAACGCTTTGATAGATAAGATTTTCCTTTTCTTAAAAGAACAAAATATATATCTTTTTTCCTATTTTATTTTTTCATATACCATAGAATATCATATAATAAAAAAAAAAGTTTATTATTATATGATAAAAAAATGATATGAGATCAAAAAAAAAGACGAAATAGAAAGATCGAAATAGCAAGATAATATGTATATCAATGAAGAAAATAAAATAAGTATATAGAAAAGAAGGCAGGAATTCTCTACAATGACATTGTAATCCAATTGAATTGAAATGAAAGGGATGTAGCGCAGCTTGGTAGCGCGTTTGTTTTGGGTACAAAATGTCACGGGTTCAAATCCTGTCATCCCTACCTATCACTTCGCCCCAGAGCCATAACGAGGGTCCATTGAAATCAATAAAAATTGGACATGACATACCTACTCTTTAATTTCTATTTTATATCATATTATATATCATCCTACAGCCCTTCAACATGTATTGTAGTTAAAAAAAATAAAGACTTTTTTTCCTTACAGTCTTTTTTTTTTTGTAATTTCGTGGTAAGAAAGCGCTCTTAGTTCAGCTCGGTAGAACGTGGGTCTCCAAAACCCAATGTCGTAGGTTCAAGTCCTACAGAGCGTGATTCCGTTCTTGTTTTTTTAGGTCGAAATTTTTACGTAAAAAATGGAACAGCAATCTGAATTTGACCTCCCCCTTTCTTGAATCCGAAGGAGGTCAGAAAAGCAAGGTATTAATTAATCAAAGGTCCAACTGATCACCACGTCTGTATTGTAAATATGCAGTTACGAATAATCCAGCCAAAGTAATAGGAATTAGACCTAAAACGATTCCAAATAGAAAAACTTCAATCATTTCAATTTCTTTGATTCAATTTCTTTGAAAGGGAAAGGGAGAGGTAATATTTCTTTTTAAATATTAATCCATATTGCACATAAATTTCAATAAGCAAAAATGGAAAATGGATATGATAAGAAACTAGAGAATCGAGAGAA